ACTGTTCGCGACCCAGGATTCTATTTTCTCAGCAATCCAATCCCCGTTCACGTTTTTTCTTTTTCTTATCAATGAATAGATCTCTTTACTTGTATGACTTAGATGTCTCGTATTTATAGAAAAAGCGATTCGATTGATGGGAAATAGAAAGAGATTCTTTAACCAGAAAGAATTCGGTTCAGACGTAGGATACTTATCTAGAAGTTTTCGCAACTCAATCTCAATCATTGATGAGGGAATCATCAAAGATTTGACCTTTTCGAACTCTGTCTGTAACTCACTAAAGGTCTGGGAAACAAAGAAAAGATGTATAAGAACGAGATATCCAGCAACAAGAACAAGGAAAAGGATTGAATAGAGGAATTCCCAAACATTTGGCGATCTCAGATGTGTCGATATCAACGACGACTTATTCTTTTTATTTCGATGAATCATTTCTTTGGACAGAAGATTATGTAACCATTTACTCGAGATCTCACTTCTGAGAAAAAATTGCATCTTCCACAATTTTGTCTGAAGAATTCGCCACGATATACCCATAATATCATGAAAAATGGATACACTGCTACTTAGTATTGACAATAGGTCTGAAAAAGTATCTAAAAATATCGAATTTAGATATTTGTACCCTGTCGAAGTAAAGAAGCTTGGCATATATGTTTGGAATAGATTCCATTTTTTTGAGAGAATTGAAAAAGCACTATCTCGTTGAAAGGTTGTATACATCCGCCCTTTCTGAACCCCAACGCATTTCTTTAGACAAAGACTCTGTTTTTTCCTTTTTTCGGATGGGAAATCTTTCTCAGAACATGGAATGTGAATCAAACCTATATTTGAATTGAAATTGGGACACTCATGAAGGTTCTTTCCTTCTGAATCAGATAGATTCATATCTGAAAGAGGTTGACAATAAGTTCTTTCAAAATTGACAATTTGTCCCTCTGTTAGAGGGTTTCCAGAAGTGTCTACGATCGAATAAATAGCTCTACGAACGAATGGATCGGGTCGACTTAGAAAATGAAAAGATTTGTCCAAGTTATACCTTTCGTCACCACTTTGTGGAAAATCGTTAGGTATGAATATGTTAGATACTTGTGACTCGATTGGTGAAATAGTAGTTCTCCCCCCAAAAACATGTTTTTTTTTACCAACGCACAAAGAAAATCTTTTCTTGCGAAGGAACAAGATATTGAGAAATTGCCCATATAGAAAATATGAATTATTATTACGAGCCTTTTCCACAGAAAAAGGGAATCTTTTGTTACAATAGAAGCAGAAGTGATGCGGATTATTCAAGAATCGAAGTCGATTTGCTTTATAAAAAGAGGATATCAATGAACTTCTGTGAAATGGTTTCCCGGGATTCAGCCAATTGTCTTGATCGTAGAATATCATTGAGAAATAGGAATCTTTGTTATCAAAGGATTTCCTGCGATTAGTTCTAGTATGGAATGAGTCAATCATCCGCTTTGGTATCTTATTGAACAAAAATGGTGATATTGTTCCTCCATTGATCAAGAATTTCGAAGTACCATCATCAGCCAGTAAGAAGGGGTTCAATTTTTTCAAATGAACAATTTGAAAACCTATCGATTCTAACAACTGATTGCAGAGTTTATCATTCGGACCTTTCAATTCATAGATGTTGATTTCGGACCTATGAATGGGGGTATTCCCAAAACTTACACAGGAAAAAGGAAAAGAAAGTGAATTAGACAAAAAGAAAAGCAACTTGGCCAAAAAACGAAGTGACTTGCCTAAAAAACGAAGTGACTGGGGGAAAAGGAAAAAGAAACGAAGTGACCTGGACCACTTGGGCAAAAAGAAAGTAAGCAACTTATACACATCTTTTTCGAATTTCTTGCAAACCTCAGAATAATTCATCAAAAATTGATTAATACGAATACGTGTATAAATACGTAATTGATCAAACATTACTTGAAAACGGCTCTTTTGCACTTGAAAATGCACTTGAAAACAGCTTTTCTGCTCAGAAAGGAAATGTTCCAAATGTTCCTGGCAATTCTTGCTCCCATTGGACCATTTGTATATATATGCATAATCTTGTTTGATCATATATTTCATTAGAGTTCTATGACTGAGAGTATCCTTTCCTTTTTGATCCCTTTGAATTCCATATTCGAAGTTGCGATCGGATCTATTCATTAAAAAGAATCGATTCAATACACTTCTTATGTACCTATTATATTGGATTTGAATCAGATTTCGGATCAATCTATATTGATTGACTGCTTCCATTATGTTATTGCTAGCAAATACCACCATTTTTTGCTTTAGATCTCCCAAACCATTCCCGCAGGAGATCCAGACCCGTTTTTGTCTGATCCTTCGAAAAAAATATTCATTCTCCTCATAACGAAAAAGAACAGGAGACAGAACCAATAAAGATTTCTTTTTCGATTCAGCCCCGGTGTTGAATACCTCATTCAAGAATTTTTTTTGATCCAATCCGTACGAATCAATAGAAAAAGAAAATCCC